GGGTGAAATATTTTAATAATGTAAATAGATACACTTTAAATTGGAAAAATAAGCTGTTAGAGGTTTTCCTGTTTCCGGGGGGTTTTCAGGAGTGTTAGCAATCTCAGGAGTTTAGGGGGGTAGGGGGGTTTTTTCGCGCAAAAAAGGGGGCGTCTATAATATATTGGGAGTTAAATTACACTTATGCTCTTGATATCCTGGTTATGGGAGTATCCAGATTATGTTTTGCCACCATGAATATACATTTCTTGAAAGCAGAAATAATTGTACAACTTCCACGTTTCATTGAAACATGCACTCTGAAATGTCAAATGAAAGGAAGACTAAAAATAAACCCCTAACCCGCTGGAAATAGTGCTTGGCATGTTGAGTAATGAGTGGATTGTTCACCACCATTAACTTATGCAGTCATACAAGTCCTGGGGAGGTGATCAGTTTTCTGTCCTTGAAATAGGAGCCAAATGCCAGGAATAGATAACTAAATGCAACTCTTTATTGCTTGTCCCTGATTATCAATAAGATAGTTGTGCAGGAATACATCAATTGGTGGTTTCTTACTGCGCATTACATTGCCTGCTACAAGGGTTATGTGGATTCTTGACCGGATGACCAGGCCTGATTGCAGCCAATGTCATGTCGGTCCAGAATTTGTACCTCGTATTATTCAAGCGCGAGCACATTCTGTTTAATTAATCAGTACATGCCTTTATGTCCAATAAGACATGTTATAATCATGCTTGTATGGTTATAATCAAGTTATGGTGACCCACCATGGTGAAATACAGGGAAACATGCATTTGATTTGTGGGGATCGGGGTATGGTGATTTTACATGTATGTCATTGAAAATCGCAAAGAATAGTTTAATGTAAGAATCCTAGCTTTGGGAGTTAGGGGTAGAAGTTAAAATCTTCTTTCTTTGAGCAGTAGGGAGGAATTTAACCTCCGGCATCCGGTTTACAAGACCGGCGCTCTGATACTGAGCTACTAGTGCAGGCTCATCCGAGAGCTTTGTTCTCTAGTCAGCCGGCTAGTGGGGTGAGGACTAGGAATAGGAAGAAATACAGGAATGAGGCTACCTGTCCAATGATAATAAATGGGTGTTCGACGGGCATGCCGCCGATTCAGGTCAGGATAACCACGTCTGCGACGAGGGTTCAGAATAGGAATTGGGTTAGGGGTCGGAAGGTTAGGCCTCGCTGTTTAGACGTATGAAGGATGGGAACCACTATTAGTACTAGGATGGATGCTAATAGGGCAAGGACTCCTCCTAATTTATTAGGAATTGATCGTAGGATGGCGTAGGCAAAGAGGAAATATCACTCAGGTTTAATGTGAGGAGGGGTTACAAGGGGGTTTGCCGGTGTAAAGTTGTCGGGGTCACCGAGCAGGTTGGGGGAGAAAAGGGCGAGGGAGGTTAGACCAATTAGAAGAGCGGCAAAACCTAGGAGGTCTTTGTAGGAGAAGTAGGGATGGAATGAAATTTTATCTGCGTCTGAGTTTAATCCAGTGGGGTTGTTTGACCCTGTTTCGTGGAGGAAAAGGAGGTGGATTACAGTTATGGCAGCAATAATAAAGGGAAGTAGGAAGTGGAAGGCAAAGAACCGGGTGAGGGTGGCGTTGTCAACGGAGAAGCCTCCTCAGATTCATTGGACTAAAGTGTTGCCGACGTAAGGGACGGCAGAAAGGAGGTTCGTAATGACGGTGGCACCTCAGAAGGACATTTGTCCTCAGGGGAGGACGTAGCCGACGAAGGCGGTTATCATGACTAGGAGTAGAAGGACGACGCCCACGTTTCATGTTTCTTTATATAGGTAAGAGCCATAGTAGAGGCCTCGACCGATATGGAGGTAGATGCAGATAAAGAAGAAAGATGCGCCGTTGGCATGCATATTTCGAATGAGTCAGCCGTAATTCACGTCTCGGCAGATATGGGCTACGGATGTGAAGGCTGTTGCGATGTCTGAGGTGTAGTGTATAGCGAGGAAAAGGCCTGTAAGGAGTTGGGTTGCTAAGCAGAGGCCAAGAAGGGAGCCGAAGTTTCATCAGACTGAAATGTTAGAGGGGGCGGGGAGGTCAACTAGTGCGTCATTTGCGATTTTTAGGAGGGGGTGGGTTTTCCGGAGATTTGCCATTAAGGTTCTTGTAGTTGAAATAACAACGGTGGTTTTTCAAGCCATTAGTCCTGGTTAGAGTCCTGGCAGGAATTATGACTTTTATCATGTATCTTATTTTACTTTCTTTTGTTTTAGGATTAGTTGCGGTTGCTTCTAATCCTTCTCCATATTTTGCTGCTTTAGGGTTGGTGGTTGTTGCAGGTATGGGATGTGGGGTTTTGGTGGGGCATGGGGGCCCTTTTTTATCTTTGGTATTGTTTTTAATTTATCTAGGTGGGATGTTGGTTGTGTTTGCGTATTCGGCAGCCTTGGCTGCTGAGCCTTACCCTGAGACGTGAGGGAGTCGACCCGTGGTGATGTATATGGTGGTTTATATGGTGGGGGTGGTGTTGGTGTCAGGGTTGTTTTGAGGAGGGTGGTATGAGTCTTCTTGGGTATCGGTTGATGAGCTTGGGGAATTTTCTGTGTTTCGAGGGGATGTAGGAGGGGTAGCTCTGATGTATTCGTCAGGAGGATGAATATTAATTATTAGTGCTTGAGTGCTGTTACTTACTTTGTTTGTGGTTTTGGAGTTAACTCGAGGGCTGAGTCGAGGGGCCCTTCGGGCAGTTTAATATGAGAGTAATAGTGTTATTAGGGTAAGTGTAAGAAGGAACAGGGTGAGGTATGTTTTGATTATACCTTGTTGAAGGTTACTTGTGGTTGTAACTAAAGGGAGACTGAGGGAGGTTACGGCTTTAGGGCCTGTTTTTTCTAGTCAGGTTTGGTCTACTATTTGGCTAGCAATTGTTTGGCCTAGGACCAGATTAAGTTTTGGGGTGAAGCGGTGAATAATTGCTGGGAAGAAGCCAAGCATGTTGGAGAAGTGGTGGGTCGGGAGAAGGGGGGTGGGTTTAAATTGTTTGCTTGTTAAGGAGGCCAGTTCGAGTGCAATAAGAAGGCCAGTGATTGTGACTGCAAGAGCGGCTAGTTTAAGTAGAGGGGGTATAGATATAACGGGTGTTTTTAGAGGGAGGATGTTGGAGGTGATGAGGAGGCCAGCGATGATGCTTCCCCAAGCTAGACGTTTAATGGGATTTAGGACGGCTGGGTTGTTTTCGTTGATAGGCGAAAGGGAGTTAAATCGAGGATGGCCCATGGAGACGAAGAAAACGACACGAAGGCTGTAGATTGCTGTGAATGAGGTGGCTAGGAGGGTAAGAGTGAGGGCTCAGGCGTTTAGGTGTGATGTGTTGAGGGCTTCAATGATTGCGTCTTTTGAGAAGAAGCCTGCTAAGAAAGGGGTGCCTGTGAGGGCAAGGCTTCCGATGGTTAGGCAGGAGGATGTGAAGGGGGTGAGGTGGTGCATACCTCCTATTTTTCGAATGTCTTGTTCATCGTTTAAGCTGTGGATAATGGAGCCTGAGCATAAGAAGAGTATTGCTTTGAAGAAGGCGTGAGTACAGATGTGGAGGAAGGCTAGTTGGGGTTGGTTGAGTCCAATAGTAACCATCATAAGGCCAAGTTGACTAGATGTAGAGAAAGCGACGATTTTTTTAATGTCATTTTGGGTAAGGGCACAGGTGGCAGTGAAAAGTGTTGTTAGAGCACCCAGGCATAGACAGATAGTAAGAGCGGTAGGGTTGTTCTCTATCAGAGGGCTTATTCGTACGAGGAGGAAAATGCCTGCTACTACCATGGTGCTTGAGTGTAGTAGGGCAGAGACCGGTGTAGGGCCTTCCATGGCTGATGGGAGCCAGGGGTGCAGGCCGAATTGGGCTGATTTACCAGTTGCTGCAATAATAAGTCCTAATAGAGGGAATGTAAGGTCTAGGTTTTTGGAGGCCGCGAATATTTGTTGCATTTCTCATGAGTTGAGGTTTGTTGCTATTCAGGCTATGGCAAAAATTAGACCAACATCTCCAACTCGGTTATATAGTACTGCTTGAAGGGCTGCGGTGTTTGCATCGGCTCGGCCATACCACCATCCGATAAGGAGGAAAGACATAATTCCGACGCCTTCTCAGCCAATAAAAAGTTGAAACATATTGTTAGCTGTGACCAGGACAATCATGGCGATAAGGAAGATTAAGAGGTATTTGAAGAAGCGGTTCATATATGGGTCTGCATGCATGTATCAGGATGCAAACTCTAGGATAGATCATGTTACGTAGAGGGCAATAGGGGTGAAGATAATAGAGTAGTGGTCGAACTTAAGGCTAATGTTGACGTCGAAGGTAATAGTGTTCATCCAGTTTCAGCTGGTAACGATTGTTTCCAGGCCTTCATTAAGGAACAGGAAGAGAGGAAGTAGGCTTACGAAGAAGGCTAGTTTGACTGCTGTTTTAACTTGGGAGAGGGCTCAGTGAGGTTCTTGGGGGCGGGGGGAGAGGGTTGTGAGTAGGGGGTATCCAAGTAATGTAAAAATAATGATTAAACTTGATGTTATCATAAGTGAAGTGGGGTGCATAGCTGCTACTTGGATTTGCACCAAGAATCTTTGGTTCCTAAGACCAACGGATGAGCTGTTATCCTATAGGAGCTTGGGCGAGTGAGCCGTGGGGTCTAACCAGGGTGGCGAAGATTAGCAGTCTTCGCTGCTAACGAGCCTCTCTCGGTGGATAAGAGGGGTTTAACCCCTATCTTCAGAATCACAATCTGACATTTTTATTAAACTATATCTACAGGCGGTCCAGCCTCAGATCAGTTCTGGCTTAAGGATGAGGAGGAGTAGGGGGATGAGGTGCAGGATGATCAGTAAGTGCTCGCGGGAGTGGGTAGGGTCTAGGGAGATGATATGTGCTGGGAGTGGGCCTCGTTGTGTCATGAGGAACATGTACAGTGAGTATCCAGCAGTAATGAGGGTGCCGGCTCCTGTAAGTGCTAAGGTCCACCAAGATCAGTTAAAGAGGGAGGTGATGATCATTAACTCACCTATGAGGTTAGGTAGAGGGGGGAGGGCGAGGTTGGCCAGGCTAGAGATGAATCATCATGTGGCTATTAAAGGGAGGACTATTTGAAGGCCCCGTGCTAGAAGCATGGTTCGGCTATGTGTTCGCTCATAGTTGGTGTTTGCTAAGCAGAATAAAGCGGAGGAGGTTAAACCATGTGCGATTATAAGAATGAGGGCTCCTGTAAAGCCTCAGGGGGTTTGAATGAGAATTCCGCCTGCGACTAGTCCCATGTGGCTGACAGAAGAGTAAGCGATGAGGGATTTTAGGTCTGTCTGGCGGAGGCAGATGGAACCGGTTATAATAACCCCTCAGAGGGCAAAGATGATGAAGGGGTAGCTTAATTCTTTGGTGAGGGGCTCTAGTACTATCATCATTCGTATTATACCGTAGCCTCCTAATTTAAGTAGGACGGCAGCAAGGATTATGGAGCCGGCGATAGGGGCTTCGACGTGTGCTTTTGGAAGTCAGAGGTGTACGCCGTATAGGGGTATTTTTACTAGGAAGGCTATTAAGCAGCCGGCTCACCATAACTTGTCTGCGTAAGAGGTGAGGGGGAGGGGGTCAGAGTATTGCAGGGTTAGGAGTGATAGGGTGCCTGCGCTGTTTTGTAAAAGGAGGAGGGCAACTAGGAGCGGGAGGGAGCCGGCTAGGGTATAGAAGAGAAAGTATGTTCCCGCGTTAAGGCGTTCTGTTTGATTACCCCATCGGGTAATAATGATGAGGGTAGGGATAAGGGTTGCTTCAAATATAACATAAAACATAATTACTTCGGTAGCGCTAAAGGCCATAATTAGGAAAAATTGCAAGGAGGTTAGGAGTGTAATATATATTCGTTGGCGGTTGATTGGTTCGGGGGCTATGTGGTTTTGGCTTGCAAGAATTATTAGTGGGAGGAGCCAGCAGGTGAGGACTAGAAGGGGGGTTGACAAAGAGTCTGTTGCTATATATAACCCTAATGAGGATCAGCCGGTTTCTGATAGGTTTTTAAGTCAGGTGAGGCTGAATAGGGCAATAATGAAGCTGTGGGAGAGAGTGGAGGGCCAAAGCCATTTGGCGGGGGAGAGCCAGGTTGTGGGGACTAGCATAAGGGTGGGGATAAGAATTTTTAGCATTGTAGGAGGTTTAGGCTTTGTAGGCGGTCAGTTCCGTGGGTGCGGGCAGTGGCTACTAACAGGGCAAGGCCTGCGCTTGCTTCACAGGCTGAAAATGCCAGTAGGAGCATAGGGGCTGCTGAGAAGCTAGTAGAGTCCAGTTGAAGGGTCCATAAGGAGAGGGCAATAAATAGGGAGAGCATCATGCCTTCTAAGCAGAGGAGAGCGGAGAGGAGATGGTATCGGTGGAAGGCCAGGCCTGTTAAGCCTAGTATAAAGGTTGAGGAGAAGGCGAAGTGAACAGGGGTCATTAGGTAGCTGCGGACTTTAACCACAAGTTTTTGAGCCGAAATCAAATGTTTTTTTTAGACTAGCCACCTATTCGGCTCATTCTAACCCTCCTTGAAGTCACTCATAGATTAGGCCGAGGGTGAGGAGGATTAAGACGGCGGAAGCCCAGAAGAAGGTCAGGAGAGGGGATGTTAATTGGTCTCCTCAGGGGAGGGGGAGCAGTAGGGCAATTTCTAGATCAAAAAGGAGAAAAAGGATTGCAACGAGAAAGAATCGGAGGGAGAAGGGTAGTCGGGCAGATCCAAGAGGGTCAAATCCGCATTCGTATGGAGAGAGTTTTTCGTGGTCGGGGGTTATTTGAGGGAGTCAGAAGGAGACGATGGCGAGGATAGTAGAGAGTGCAATAGCAATGGTAATAATTGTTGTGATTAAGTTCATTATCTTTCCTTGGATTTTAACCAAGACCAGGTGATTGGAAGTCACTTATACTCACTTTAATACTAGAAAGATTATGATCCTCATCAGTAGATGGAGATGTATAGGAAGAGTCAGACAACATCTACGAAGTGTCAGTATCAGGCGGCTGCTTCGAAGCCGAAGTGGTGGCTTGAGGTAAAGTGGTGGCGGATTTGTCGGAGTAGGCAGACAGCTAGGAAGGTTGAACCAATAAGGACGTGAAGGCCGTGGAATCCAGTTGCTACGAAAAAGGTGGCGCCGTAGACCCCGTCTGCGATTGTAAATGGTGCTTCACTGTACTCCACGGCTTGCAGGAAGGTAAAGTAGGCACCAAGGAGGATTGTAAGTGCGAGGGATTGGATTGCTTGCTTTCGTTTTGCCTCCATGATGCTATGGTGGGCTCAGGTAACTGTTACTCCGGAAGCAAGTAGGACAGCCGTATTAAGAAGTGGGACTTCAAAGGGGTCTAAGGCAGTAATGCCTGTGGGGGGTCAGTGGCCTCCAAGTTCAGGTGTAGGGGCTAAGCTTGAGTGGTAAAAGGCTCAGAAGAAACCTAGGAAGAAGAGCACTTCAGAAGTAATAAAAAGGATTATTCCGTATCGAAGACCTTTTTGGACAGGAGGGGTGTGGTGTCCTTGGAATGTGCCTTCTCGGACGACGTCACGTCATCATTGGCAGATTGTTAGGACAAGTAGAGCAGTACCTAATGTTATAAGGGAGACGGAGTGGAAGTGGAATCAGATTGCGAGACCTGATGTCATTAGTAGGGCAGCGACGGCGCCCGTTAAAGGTCACGGGCTGGGGTCGACTATGTGGTATGGGTGTGATTGATGGGCCATTAGACGTTTTCTTGTAGGTAGAGGCTTAGAAGGAGAACGAAGACATAAGCTTGAATTATAGCTACAGCGACCTCTAGTAAGGTAAGTAAGAATAGGAGTGTGGCTGTTAAAATAGCTACGGTTGGCATAAGGGGGAGGAGTACGAAGGCGGCTGTTGCAATAAGTTGAATTAGTAGGTGGCCAGCTGTTAAGTTAGCAGTCAATCGGACCCCTAGGGCAAGAGGGCGAATGAATAGGCTGATTGTCTCGATAATAATAAGAACGGGGATTAGAAGGGTTGGGGTTCCTTCAGGGAGGAGGTGGCCTAGGGCGTGGGTCGGTTGGTTTCGTATTCCAATAATGACTGTTGCAAGTCAGAGGGGAACTGCAAGGCCCATGTTTAAGGATAGTTGGGTTGTAGGGGTGAAGGTGTAAGGCAGTAGGCCTAGCATGTTTAATGAGATTAGGAAGACCATAAGGGAGGTGAAGAGAAGGGCTCATTTGTGGCCTCCGGGGTTAAGGGGTAATAGTAGTTGTTGCGTAAATCGGTTGATGAATCAGCCTTGGAGGGTGAGTAGTCGGTTATTTAATCAGCGATTTGATGGTGTTGGGTACAGGATTCAGGGGAGGGCTAATGCAAGGGCAATTAGTGGGATGCCGAGGTAGGTGGGGCTTATAAACTGGTCGAAGAAGCTTAGTACCATGGTCAGTTTCAAGGTTCTGTTTTGGGTTTTTCGGTGCTGTGAGAGGTGGGTTCATTAGGGAAAGAGTGTGCTAAGACTTTAGGGGGAATTACGGTTAGGAAGATCAATCAGGAAAAAGCTAGGATAGCAAATCAGGGTGTGGGGTTAAGTTGGGGCATGTCGCTAAGGGTGGGTGGTAGTCACCAATCTTTAGCTTAAAAGGCTAACGCTGGACCTGTTTAGCTTCTTAGCGAGGCGTCTTCGATTATTAGAGAGGTTCAGTTTTCAAAGTGTTCGAGAGGGACTGCCTCAACTACAATAGGTATAAAGCTATGATTAGCCCCGCAAATTTCTGAGCATTGTCCATAGAATACTCCGGGTCGATTGACAATGAAGGTTGTTTGGTTGAGTCGTCCGGGAACTGCGTCAACTTTTACTCCCAGGGAGGGGATGGCTCAGGAGTGTAGAACATCTTCGGCGGAAATGAGGACTCGAATTGGTGATTCGACTGGGATTACCATTCGGTGGTCTGCTTCTAAGAGACGGAATTGACCGGGTGTGAGGTCTTGGGTGGGGATCATGTATGAGTCAAATCCAAGATCTTCGTAGTCTGTATACTCATAGCTTCAGTATCACTGGTGACCCATGGCTTTAATAGTTAAATGTGGGTCATTAATTTCGTCTATTAGGTAAAGAATGCGAAGGGAAGGGAGGGCAATAAGAATAAGGATAATTGCGGGAAGGAGGGTTCAAATAATTTCAATTTCTTGGGAGTCTAAGATGAGTTTGTCAGTAAATTTAGCGGTAACCATAGCCACAATAATGTAAAGTACTATTGTGCTGATTAAAAAGACGATCATTAGGGCGTGGTCGTGGAAATGAAGAAGTTCTTCTATCAGAGGTGAAGCTGCATCTTGAAATCCTAGTTGCGAGGGATGTGCCATTATGAAACAAGACACGCGGGGGTTTAACCCGCAATTCTGCCTCGACAAGGCAGTGTAATAGCTTTTTACTAGTGTCTTATGAAGAAAGTGACAGAGCGGTTATGTGGTTGGCTTGAAACCAATTCATGGGGGTTCAACTCCTCCCTTTCTCGTTAGTTTGATCGTACTTGAATAAATGCAGGCTGTTCGAAGGTGTGGTATGGGGGTGGGCAGCCGTGCAGTCACTCTACGTTTGTAGCGGTGAGTTCTACTGAAAGTACTTCTCGTTTGGCTGTAAATGCTTCTCAAATAATAAATAGGAACATAATTACAGCTACAAGTGAGACAAGGGATCCAATAGAGGAAACTGTATTTCACAGGGTGTAGGCGTCTGGGTAGTCTGAGTATCGCCGAGGCATACCAGCTAGTCCTAGGAAGTGTTGTGGGAAGAATGTGAGGTTAACACCTACAAACATTACTCCGAAGTGGATTTTTGTTCATGTGCTGTGAAGCGTGTAACCGGTAAATAGGGGGAATCAGTGCACGAAAGCGGCAACAATGGCAAAGACGGCACCCATAGAGAGAACGTAGTGGAAGTGGGCTACTACGTAGTATGTATCGTGAAGGACAATGTCTAGCGAGGAGTTGGCAAGCACGATCCCGGTTAGTCCTCCGACTGTAAATAGGAAGATGAAGCCAAGGGCTCATAGAAGTGGAGTTTCTCATTTGATAGAGCCTCCGTGAAGGGTTGCGAGTCAGCTAAAGACTTTAACACCCGTTGGGATGGCAATGATCATTGTAGCAGACGTGAAGTAGGCACGGGTGTCAACGTCCATTCCGACTGTAAACATGTGATGGGCTCAGACAATGAAGCCTAGAAGGCCAATAGCCATCATAGCTCAAACCATACCCATATAGCCGAAAGGTTCTTTTTTACCAGAATAATAGGCAACAATATGGGAGATCATTCCGAAACCTGGTAGAATGAGAATATAAACCTCTGGGTGCCCAAAGAATCAGAATAGGTGTTGATAAAGGATTGGGTCACCACCCCCTGCTGGGTCGAAGAAGGCAGTGTTAAGATTGCGATCCGTGAGAAGCATTGTGATCCCAGCAGCTAGGACGGGCAGAGAAAGGAGTAGAAGGACAGCTGTAATCAGTACTGCTCAGACGAATAGGGGGATTTGGTACATTGAAACGGCAGCTGGTTTCATGTTAATGATGGTAGTAATAAAGTTGATAGCTCCTAAGATGGAGGAAATACCAGCTAGATGGAGGGAAAAAATAGTTAGGTCAACAGATGCTCCTGCGTGGGCTAGGTTACCTGCTAGAGGCGGGTAAACGGTTCACCCTGTGCCGGCCCCGGCTTCAACTCCGGAGGAGGCGAGGAGAAGAAGGAATGAGGGAGGGAGCAGTCAAAAGCTCATGTTGTTTATTCGAGGGAAGGCCATGTCTGGGGCTCCGATCATTAGAGGAATCAGTCAGTTTCCGAAACCTCCAATCATAATTGGCATTACTATAAAGAAGATTATTACGAAGGCGTGGGCTGTAACGATTACGTTATAAATTTGATCATCGCCTAGTAAAGCGCCAGGTTGGCTAAGTTCAGCTCGAATTAGAAGGCTCAGGGCAGTGCCCACCATTCCGGCTCAAGCACCGAATACTAGATAGAGGGTGCCGATGTCTTTGTGATTGGTCGAGAAAAATCAACGTGTGATTGCCACAGGTAGGATGGCTGAGTTTTAAGCGGTGGATTGTAGCCCCATAGACAGAGGTTCGAATCCTCTTCTTACCAAGCCCTGAGGTGTTTTACATATTAGATTGCAAATCTAAAGAAGCAGGCTAATTACCTGCCGGGGCTTTTCCCCGCCTATTATCTGTTTGATTAGGCGGGGAAAAGGTAGATAGATGCTCGCTGGTTTGAGCACTTAGCTGTTAACTAAGAGTTTGTAGGATCGAGGCCTGCCTATCTAGGAAGGCTTTAGCTTAATTAAAGTGTCTGTTTTGCATGCAGGAGATGTGGGGTAGTGTCCCGCAAGTCTTATCAGGGACTGGGAGATTTTCACTCCCGCTTAGGGCTTTGAAGGCTCTTGGTCTTGTGCTATCCTAAGTCCCTTAGGGGGTGAGAAGGGCAACTGCGGCGGGTGTAAGGGGAAGGAGGGAGATTGTTGCTGTGGTTGAAATGGCCAAGGGTAGGGAAAGTTGGGAGGACGAGAATCGTCATGGGGTTGTACCTGTTAAGTTATTGGGGAATATAGTTAAGGTTATGGCGTAGGAGATACGAAGATAGAAGTAAAGACTGAGGAGGGCAGTCAGAGCAGCTAGGGTGGCCAAGGGGGCTAGGTCTTGTTTGGCTAGTTCTTGAAGGATTAGTCATTTTGGCATGAAGCCTGTGAGAGGGGGAAGGCCCCCTAGTGAGAGGAGAACGAGGGGTGCGAGTGATGTGAGGATGGGGGCTTTAGCTCAGGAGGTGGCGAGTGTATTAATATTGGTTGATTTATTGAGTTTAAAAACTAGGAAAGTTGAGAATGTCATAATGAAATATGTGAGTAATGCTAGGAGGGTAAGGGAAGGGGAGAATTGTAGGACTAAAATTATTCAGCCTAGGTGTGCGATTGAGGAATAAGCAAGAATTTTTCGTAATTGGGTCTGGTTTAAGCCTCCTCAGCCGCCTACGAGTGTTGATAGGACTCCGAGCAGGATAAGGATCGTGGGGCTAGCTGTTTGGATTTGTAGAAGGAGGGCGAAGGGTGCTAGTTTTTGTCAGGTAGATAAAATGAGTCCTGTGGTTAGGTCTAGGCCTTGGAGTACTTCGGGAAGTCAGGTGTGTGTTGGAGCCAGTCCAATTTTTAGGGCTAAAGCAAGAGTGATTATTGTTGTAGGGAGGGGGTGGGATATGTGGAGAATGTCTCACTGGCCGGTAAGTCAAGCGTTAGTTGTGCTAGCGAATAGCAGCATGGCAGCTGCGGTAGCCTGAGTGAGGAAATATTTGGTGGTTGCTTCAACTGCCCGGGGGTGGTGATGCTGAGCTATAAGGGGAAGGATGGCGAGGGTATTAATTTCTAACCCCATTCATGCTAGGAGCCAGTGTGAGCTAGCAAATGTAACTGTGGTACCTAGGCCTAGTCCAAACAGTAAGGTGGCTAAAATGTACGGGTTCATTAGTAGAGGAAGGGGTTTAACCTACATATTTGGGGTATGGGCCCAATAGCTTGTTTAGCTGACTTTACTAGGAAGTGGTGTAGTGGAAGCACTAAGAGTTTTGATCTCTTTAGGTAGGGTTCGAATCCCTTCTTTCTAAGGAGCCGGGGGGACTTTAACCCCCATGGTTCACTCTATCAAAGTGGCCCTTTACTTCAGGCACAGCTCCGGGGTTAGAGTTGGGGTGGGAGGCCGGCGAATGCGATTGGCAGCGCGAGGTGTCAAATAACCAGTGCAAGTGTTAAGGGGAGGAAGTTTTTTCAGATAAGGTGCATGAGTTGGTCGTATCGGAATCGAGGGTAGGAGGCTCGAACTCATAGGAATACAATGGATAGTAGTGCTGCTTTAGTTATAAGGTTTACAGCAGTAAGTTCAGGAATAGTAGGAATATGAGAAGCTCCTAAGAACAGGGTGGTAGAGAGTGTATTTATAAGTAAGATGTTGGCGTATTCTGCTAGGAAGAATAGGGCGAAGGGGCCTCCTGCGTATTCGACGTTGAACCCAGAGACTAGTTCGGATTCACCTTCTGTTAGGTCGAAGGGAGCACGATTGGTCTCTGCCAGGGTAGAAATGTATCATATTGCTGCTAGGGGTCAGGCTGGAAGGACTAGTCAAATGCCTTCTTGGGCGGTGTTGAAGGTTTGGAGGGTGAACCCCCCTGTGAAAATGATGATGTTAAGGAGGATGAGCCCTAAGCTGACTTCATAGGAAATGGTTTGGGCTACGGCACGAAGGGCCCCGATGAGGGCGTATTTTGAGTTGGAGGCTCAGCCTGAGCCTAGGATGGAATAGACTGCGAGACTTGATAGTGCTAGGATAAAAAGAATACCTAGATTTAAATCCACAACAGGGTAGGGGAGAGGCATAGGGGCTCAAAGAGTGAGGGCAAGGGTAAGAGCTAGTATGGGGGTAAGGAGGAATAAAACGGGGGAGGAGGTGGAGGGGCGAACGGGTTCTTTAATAAATAGTTTTACGCCGTCGGCGATAGGTTGAAGAAGGCCGTAAGGTCCAACAACGTTTGGGCCTTTTCGTAATTGTATATAACCTAGGACTTTTCGTTCGAGGAGGGTGAGGAATGCAACGGCTAGGAGGACGGGAACGATGAAGGCTAGAGGGTTGAGGATATGTGTAATAAGTGTGGAGATCATAGCTAAGGAGAGGATTTGAACCTCTGTGGAAAGGGCTTAGGTCTTTTGCAGTCGCCGGGCTCTGCCACCTTAACATGCCGTTCTCTTGGGCATGAAGGGCATGCCCTCTTGCCTAGTTTAGATGCTTTCATTAGGTGGGGGTGAGGCGTACTTAAAGCAGGGGCCTCTTCTTTTCGGTCCTTTCGTACTAGAAAAGATCATAGCATAGATAGAAACTGACCTGGATTACTCCGGTCTGAACTCAGATCACGTAGGACTTTAATCGTTGAACAAACGAACCCTTAATAGCGGCTGCACCATTAGGATGTCCTGATCCAACATCGAGGTCGTAAACCCCCTTGTCGATATGGGCTCTAAAAGGGGATTGCGCTGTTATCCCTAGGGTAACTTGGTCCGTTGATCGGCGTTGCCGGATCATTTTTGGTCAGAATTTCTGTTAATTAGAGCGGTAGCTCTCAGTTTTGGGAGGAGGGAAGAGGGGGAGGGTGCTCCCAGTCCACGTGGGGGTTTTTTATTTCCCCATGGTCGCCCCAACCGAAGACATTTAAGCAGGACTCATTCAGTTTTGTTCTTTATTGGGAGTTGTTTAACGTGATCTGCCCTAGTGTCTAAAGCTCCATAGGGTCTTCTCGTCTTATGGTTTTATCCCCGCTTCTGCACGGGGAGATCAATTTCATTGACTGGATAGAGGAGACAGCTAAGCCCTCGTTATGCCATTCATACAGGTCTTCATTTAAAAGACAAGTGATTACGCTACCTTTGCACGGTCAAAATACCGCGGCCGTTGAACTAGTTGTCACTGGGCAGGCGGGACCTCTTATTCTTTAGTTTTGCAAGAGGCGATGTTTTTGGTAAACAGGCGAGGCTTTATGTGTTTGCCGAGTTCCTTCTCTTTCTTTTAGTCTTTCCTTTGTGGCACACCAGTGTGGGGTTAACGGTAAGGAGATGGATGGTTTTCTGGTTTGTTTAGGTAATTTTTCAATACCCTCTTTGTTTGGGGCCGTTAAGTTTCGGTGGGTAGTCCGTTCCGATTTACACGTGTGCGAGGAGAGAGGGGTAGGGCTCTCTTATTACTCATATTAGCATGGTCACGCCCATGTTGGCATGGGGCGGCCTGGTAAGGTTAGGGGGCTAAGATAAAGTTATCAGGATAAGAGGAGGAGTAGTATGTCCGAGCTTTAACGCTTTCTATGGGGATGGCTGCTTTTAGGCCCACCCAAACATTTTTCCTTAATTATTATGATCTTTACCCACCTGTAAAAGTTGTATCTTGGTTCAAAGGGGCTGTACCCCCTTTGACTAACTCTCATGGTTTCTTACAGTATCCGGAGGAAGTTAGTACGGAGGTGAAGGGAGAAGCCATGAGGCTGAACTTCTATCCAGTTCCCAGGCAACCAGCTATTACTAGGTTCGGTAGGTCTGTCACCTCTACTCGAAGCTCTTCCCACTCTTTTGCCACAGAGACGGGTTCGCCCTAATTGATAGGCTGTCTTGGAGTAGCTCACCTAGTTTCGGGTTATCAAACTAAAGGGCTCTTTGCTTGAGGGTGCTAGCTAAATCATGATGCAAAAGGTACGAGTTTAAATCTCTGTTTTTTTAAGCTTTACTGGGCTATTTCATCTCTCTTTCAGCGTTCCCTTGCGGTACTTTCTCTATTGCTCCACTAGTTCCTTTTCTGTCGCCCATACTAGGGTGGGAGAATGGTTTAGTTCGTGTAATCTTGCGTGTTTTTGGGGTTATTTATGTTGATTTGTTGTTGTTGGGGGGTGGGGCTAGCTGATAGGCGTCAGGGTGATCCGATTTGCACGGATGACTTCTCAGTGTAAGGGAGATGCTATTCTAGCTTAGCTACACTCTGATTTTTCCAAGCGCACCTTCCGGTACACTTACCATGTTACGACTTTCCTCTCCTTTGCAGTTGTAGGGTTTTAGTTAATTAGGGCCGGAAGCTTGGGGAGGGTGACGGGCGGTGTGTGCGCGCTTTAGGGCCAGTTTCAGCGGGACGCTCTGCTTTCTGCTTACTGCTAAATCCTCCTTCAGCTGCATGTTTCAATGCAACATTCGTAATTCGCTATTAGTAGCGAATGTAGCCCATTTCTTCCCCTCTCATGCACTACACCTCGACCTGACGTTTTAGGCTGTGCCAACTTTGCTTACTATAAAACCTTCACAGGGTAAGCTGACGACGGTGGTATATAGGCGGGAAAAGCAAGGGAGGGTGAGGTTGAACGGGGGTTATCGGTTCTAGAACAGGCTCCTCTAGGTGGATGTTAAGCACCGCCAAGTCCTTTGGGTTTTAAACTTATGCTCGTAATTCCCGGGCGGATCTAGGGTGTAGTAAATAATCGATGTTTAGGGCTAAGCATAGTGGGGTATCTAATCCCAGTTTGTTTCTTAGCTTTCGTGGGTTCGGGTGATGTAAAGCCACTTTCGTAGTTGGGCTTCATACCTTCGGATGCGTATAACAGCTCTGAGAGCGTTCGGCTTTAGTTTTTGGGTTTCCTTAACCACTCTTTACGCCGTTGTCTGTCAACTTGGGCCTCTCGTATAACCGCGGTGGCTGGCACGAGTTTTACCGGCCCTCTTAGCTTTAACTAAGTCAAGTTTTCACTCATAGCTTAATATCTATCACTGCTGATTTCCCTTGAGGGTGTGGCTAAGCAAGGTGTCATGGGCTACAGAGGGTGTGCCTGATACCAGCTCCTTGTTCCCAAGCAGGGAACTGTGGGCATTCTCACAGGGGGGCGGATACTTGCATGTGTAAGTATAGCTAAAGCTGACAGTAAAGTCAGGACCAAGCCTTTGTGCCCGCGGGGCTTTCTAGGGCCCATCTTAACATCTTCAGTGTTATGCTTTGATTAAGCTACGCTAGC